CTTACGCGGCTCTCCCGACGGGATAGGTGGGATGGGGGGGGGGGATAAAACAATTTAATTCTAGTCCGATCCAAGTGGATCCCGGAGCGGATCCAGTAGAGGTGGGGCCTGTAGCTCAGGGGATTAGAGCACGTGGCTACGAACCACGGTGTCGGGGGTTCGAATCCCTCCTCGCCCGCAACCCTTCATCCTCGAAGGAAATCTCCCTCCCATCTTGCCTGGGTTTGGGTTGGTACCCTGCATTTTCTCTCGGGAGTAGTCGGCGTGGAGAATAAGCCGAATCCAACATAGCTCCATTTCGATTGGAGATGGAGCATCTTATTTACCTACTGCTTAAGGAATTAATGAAACCATTTCTTATAAAAAAGAAAAAGGATGGCGGAAACTTCGAGTATCTGGTTAGGGGTGTCTAACCAGATACTCGGTCGGTTTAGGAATGGGATTTTGAGTCTCATTTAAAGGATTTTGAGTCCTTTGGAAACAGGGAAAGAATGGGTTTTCAAAATCCCATCCCCTGCCTGTTTGGGGAAATACTAGGATTTTTGGTCCATCTTATTCACATTCAAATCTTTTTTTTTTTTTAAGAGACGAATCACGTCCGTGTATCAGTCTAAGCCGCCACTTCCTACCCCTCCTTCTTCTCTATCCCGTAAGACTATTCTTTGAGTACCGCATTGGGGCGAGACCCAATATCTTCTTTGCCGCCCCACCCTTGGTTTGGAGAGGGGAAAATAGAAAAGGTGGGACTTACGACCTTACCTATCTATGGAAACTCCATAGAATGATAAGAGAGACTCTTAGTAGTCAACAATCCCAGGATTTACATTCCATTTTTACGGATTGGTACTAGGGAATATTAAATTTCCCAAGGATTTCCTTTTCTTTTGATAGATTTAGCTTCGGGGGACACCGAAGCAACAGGACCCACCCGCATCTCGATACGAAGATCGGTTTCGTCGCCACTTAGTTCGGAGGGGCAAGGAGATTGACCAAATCAAACTTTCCCGCCCGGGTTCTTTTTGCTTTCTCTTGGTGGAAAGCAAGGGGTCGGGAGACTTATTCCGGAAATGCAAGACGACTTTTGTTCCGGACGCCTTGCGAGGATTCGAACCTCCGTCCGTATTACGCATCACTCAATTTTGTGTCTGGTGTGCCTACCCTCGTTTCGAAGCAAAGGAACGTGAGGGAGTTCTGTGAACCGATTCAATTGTACCAATATCTCTCTAGTCCTGTCAACTCCTAAACCGGATTTTCATTCCTTTTTTGCTGGATTTAATAACTGCTAACTGGGAGACTCCACTAAGATTGAAACGAAATCCACAAACCTTTTTAATTATTCATCGATTCCCCGGGTAGTGGTAAGGTTCCAGTTCATACTGACTATGGCCAAGGGTTCAAATCTAGTCCCGCCCGCGATCAATCATCTCTCAATGTTTGATTCCTTCCTCGTACAGAGGCCTCTTTTTCTCATGACCTGACAAGCCCACGCTTGTCTCACAGGCAAGTCTTTTCACCAATATTGAGAAAATGATGCCATATGAATACACAAAAAAAGGGGGGGTATTCCCCCTTCGCCTAAATACTCGGCTGGATGTAACGGCGTGGGTTGTTACTGCGCAACTCCAACTGTGCACTGCGCGGAAATACTTCTATCTTCTCCGGAATAGACGAGGGATCATTTTCCTAGCAAGTGATTCTGGGTGCAAGAAGACAAGCTAGATATGAGAATGCCAGGATCAATTACCGAAGAAGATAGAACTATTTCGTAAATTGCACAGACGAACTAGTTGGGATAGCCGAACCAGCTTTTAATTCATTTGAGGAAAAAAAAAAAAAAAGAAGAAAGAAAGAGGGAAAAGAAGAGAGAAAAGAAAGAAAAGGAGGTTTCGTACTATAATTTGAAGTGGGTCTAAAAGAAGGTATTCCGTGTGATCTCGATAATAGGATCTATGAATATACCCGATAGGGTTGATGCTAGCGCACGAATGATCATAGCTATTTCAAGAGAATTTTTCGAAATCGAAATTGATAGAGAAACTAATGAATTTTGTCTAGAATTTAGGGGTGTATCGCTCCTCCCACTCTTCCCGGTGAACATTGATTTAATTATTTTTAGATAGTAATAGATGGAAATGACACTTGTGACGAGCGCCACCGGAACTGATGAGTACAAACCAGCTTTCCATCCATGCCAAAAGAGATAGAGTTTACCAAAAAAACCGGATGGTGGAGGCATACCCCCTAGGGATGGTGAACGTAAAACCGAAGAAAATGTTAGAACAGGATCCTTCATGTATAATCCCGCATAATCCCTGATATTATCAGTTCCGGTTCGTAAACCAAATGGGGTGATACGAGCAAAAGTTCCCAAATTCATGAGTATATAGATAAACGTATAAGTTATCATACTTGCGTAACCGTTCCCTGAGTCTGCAGAAAGTACCCCAATCATGATATATCCAATTTGGCTTATAGAAGGATAAGCTAGCATACGTTTTACGCTTCTCTGAGTAACGGCAATTAAATTTCCCAATATCATGCTAAAGGTAGCTAATAATCCCACCGCGACATGCCACTCATTAGAGAAGTATGGGAAAATTAGACCGAAGAGTCTTGTAAATGAAGCTGGAGCTGCTACTTTGGAGGTAACGGAGAAAAAAGCAACGACTGGTGTAGGGGAGTCAGAGTCGAAAAGAAGATTTTCGATCTTTTCGCTCATTCAGAACCGTGCGTGAGATTCTCACCTCACACGGCTCCTGGTTCGGAGGGGAGTCATAACTGGTATTGCTCCCAGAACCTTCCTCGTGTATGTCTCAAATCCATTTTTCCTCAAAAAATCCAGAATCACTCGATGCAAAGAATAGTTGTTAACTTCTCGAGGAATCCCTCATCATTTGTTTTCATCTCCCGCCAAGGGTTTCGTCTCAAATTCCTTCTTGGTTATTTGTCCTTTTCCCTTTTGCAACGAAATCCTTTCAACAACTATTGGTTGATAGGCACATGCAACAGGCGGAAGAGACAAATTGCGACTTTCTCCGTTCCCGCCAAAAAGACAAAAACCTATCTTA